AGATTTTCGAAATATAAAATATATTAATATTATATAATATAAAATAGAATAGAATATATAAAAATATATATATATATAATATACTTTTTTATATGTATTGAAAAATAATGGCGATTTATTCCTGTGGAGCATCCATTAACAAGAAGAAATAAAAAATCAGAAATATCGACAAATTCTTGTGTGGTTCGAGGAAAAAAAGATCGCTTCTCCAATTTCTTACTATATATATCGAATTTAAATATCAGAATAGCCAATATAGTCATGATTCAATGGGTCAGGTCCACTTACCTTTTTTTATATCAACTCAACAATAACAATATCTCTATTCTCTGCTGAAAAACAAAGACTAAGGCTTGAGTTTCATGAAAAAGCCCTTTATCGGATTTGAACCGATGACTTACGCCTTACCATGGCGTTACTCTACCACTGAGTTAAAAGGGCCCTATTCAATCTTAGTGTGAGATAGTGATAGACATATTATATTTTATTTCATCTGAACGAGAAACGAATCAATGAGTGAAAATTGAAGAAAATGAAATGATATTTTACCCTCACTATCCCTTTTCTGTCGGATCAATCATTGCCTGAACTGAAGCAATCCTATACTCCCTTTCATTATATCGAATAGTATGGGATGCTTCATTCATGAAGCATCAAACAAACAAACACAAAAATGTTACAATTCTATAGAATCATAAAATAGAAAGACTATTCATATCTAGCCATACCATTCGATTATATTGACAATTCCAAAAAACTGTTCATACTATCATCATAGTATTATGACGGTCGGGCGGATATGCCCCCATCGTCTAGCGGTTCAGGACATCTCTCTTTCAAGGAGGCAGCGGGGATTCGACTTCCCCTGGGGGTAGGGTACTTCAAAAGGAAATTGATCGTGGATTATCAATAAGCCTAGAAGGAATTCTTCCTGGGTCGATGCCCGAGCGGTTAATGGGGACGGACTGTAAATTCGTTGGCGACATGTCTACGCTGGTTCAAATCCAGCTCGGCCCAAAAATGCACCGCTCCATGACATGAGTATGATAGAACCAATTTGTTCTACAGAAAAGAAATGACCGATCCGTAGAAAAAAAGAGAAAGGGTCAACTTTGTCTCATTGAAAGGTTTATTTTTTATTTGATTGTTAAAAATGGGTAATCATTAGTTACTTATAATCCGTACAACATAAAAAGTAGAATGTTCTTATGAAACCATATGAATATGTATGCTATACACCTCGTTGGGATTGTAGTTCAATCGGTCAGAGCACCGCCCTGTCAAGGCGGAAGCTGCGGGTTCGAGCCCCGTCAGTCCCGAACTAGGATCCGATGAATTTCTCAATTCATTTCTCTATTTTTTGCGAAAGGGAAGACGGGGAGCAAAATCCCGGTGCGGGAGAGAATTTTGATTTCTTTTGATTTTGTTCTGCATTTGTCATCAGACAAATACGGGAATTTCCATTTCTTCCACTAGTACTGATTGATAAGGGAGAGACATATGTAGATTGGTACAATCGGTAGTATTGCTATATTCATACTATCAATTCCATTCAGTATTTTAAGTGGAAGAGATACTTAACTTTTCATTTCATTACTTCGGCAGAATGCTTTTCAGGTTAAAGCACATCCTTTCTAATTTCGGCTTTTTTGGGGTATCTTCCATTAGTAATACTAATGGAAAACAATCTATTTCATTCTCATTCAAATCGCATACTGAATTTTGGATGTATACGTCCAAAGAGGATATTCATAAAATAAAAGACTGACCAAGCAGTGTCTTTTTCTTTTATTAGTATTAGAAAATGAAATTTGTTGGAATATTCGATTTTTTTACTTAAGATTTCTTTTTTCCGTTTCACTTATACTGTTTGGATCTGTGTATGACCCAGAGAATACCCGTCATATGATACCTCATAATTATATGTAATAATTGTATGTATAAGTAGGAGAGTTGTATAAGGAAGATGATAGGTTATAGAAAAGAAAGATGAAAACCTAATAATGGGTATTTCCGACTCAATCCAAAATACCATTTTGGATTGAGTATGGATAAAAGATCTTCCTATGTTATACTATTGAATTGAATTCTTGACAATGAATTGATTTGATAGATCAGATATTGTTATTCATAATAGTGATCTGATTAGGTATCATCAGGATGTCAATTCATCCCATTGAATTTACAGGAGTCAAATTTATCATCTCTATGGGATTAGATCCCGAGTTATTGCGAAAAAAAAAAATAAAGATTAGATTATTATATTATGGAAGTCAATATTCTCGCACTTATTGCTACTGCACTGTTCATTCTAGTTCCTACTGCTTTTTTACTTATTATCTACGTAAAAACAGTCAGCCAAAATGATTAATTGGAATCAAATTGGAATTCTTAGTTTTTATTAATGATTCAAGAAATGAAAGCAAGGGATTAAAACTCTAAGTCTTCAATGAAATGATCGGGCTAGAATCCAAAGTATCTTAGTAAGTATCTGAACTAGTGTGGTAGAAAGAACTATACTATATATAGAATATAGATATAGTTCTTTCTACCACACTAGTTAGTAGTGTATACTTTTTTTTTGAAGCCTTCGCAAAACGATCAATAAAGAATTGATATAGTTTGGTTGAGCAATCGATTACTCAATTAGTAGTGCTCCCAGCCCTAGAGTCCACTCCTTCCCCATACTACAAGCGAAAGGGAAAATGTAAAGACTACCATTAAAGCAGCCCAAGCGAGACTTACTATATCCATGTGAATTATGTCCCCTATTTCGATGAAGGAATTTTTCTATTATTGATTAATCATCATAGTGGAATCAATGGCACAGAGTCAAAATAGGATTTGGATTTAAGACTATTGATGAACCAAACCAATTACATGAATACACTCATAACAGGTATAGTATATATTTTCAGATTTCTGGTCGAATCAGGAATCATTAAGTATAAAGATGATGATACACATGCCTTTTCTTTGGAAATAGAAAAGGAATGCTTCTAATGAAGCATGTAAGAATAATAAGACCTATTGTTTTGTTTGTTTTTATTTTATACCCTTCTTTCCTAAGCAAAAAACATAAAAATATACTATTCAAGATAGATAACTATTTATCACTCTATTTCCTATTTGATCTAAGCTTATTGTCTTTCTTTCAGTGAAAGGATTGGTAGAACCTATTACCACTATTACTACATATATTCTTCTTTTTTTTTTTTCAACTTTGACCTTTACCCTATACTTATAAGAGGTAAGAATAGACCAACCATTCTGATTGCATGTCTGAACATTCATAGCCTCTCGCGAGTCTGCTGGATACAAAGCAAACTCTTTTAGGGCCTTTCCAAAACCCCTAAAAGGATTTCCCATCAGCGTATCCGACCTAATTTAATACCAGACGGAGTCGCGATACGTTGCTTTTTTTGCTCCGCTCCAATTTCTCGAATTAGATCGACAGGATAAGAAATCCAAACATTTTTTTTGAGAAGGCGACACCCGGATTTGAACTGGGGATAAAGGATTTGCAGTCCCCCGCCTTACCACTTGGCCATGCCGCCAAAACAAAAGCGATCCAAAATAGATAATATTTTGATCCATTTTCTATTACTAAATACTAAAAGTAACTCTCTCTTTTTTATCTTGAATCCTATTATACTTATCTTTTTTGAAAAAGAAATTCTTATTTTTTATTGGATAATGAAATTGTGTTTCCTTGAATGGCATAAGAAAATTCAATGGATTTATGACTAAACTAATGAGTATTCATTATTTTCAATAAAGAAATTCTTTTCCATTTCCATTATAACAACATATATGTGTATATGTAAACCCCCGAACAGAAATGGGTATCTGGATACCAAGCTAGGTATCTCTCTTGTGCACATATCCCTATAAAGAATCGTCGTGTTTCAATTTTTCATTGAATATATAGAAAAGACGAATTTTGATGGAGTGTGACCTATTCCAAGTGAAATTACAATAAAATAAAAGGTGTGATAGGTGAATAGATAACCGTATCGGCATGTACTTAATAAATAGAATAAAATTCTACTCTTATCTTAGTCTATTTCTATTAAACAATCCAATCGTATTCTATAAATTCCACTCACGACCTATCAAAAAGAATCCACGAATTCTTTCTTGGAACATAAAATGTAGTGTGTTAAAAAAAAAAAAGAAAACTCTATACTACTTCTGATTATTTTCTGATTATTCTGTCTTTATCTCATTCATAGAGAGTAGATTGAATCCCGAACCCATTTTTTTTTTTTTTTTTTATCCCATCGCATTGGATCATAATATCATAATAATAGGTAGAAATTGGAGCAATTTGGATATTCTATACAACTATACAAGACTCCATAAGTGTAAGTGACATAATTTTTTGAGAAATATTTTCTCAATTTATTTCTATTTGTACCTGTCGTAAATTCGAACTTGCGTCAAAAAATGCTCTTCATTCCTCCGTCTCCGTTCATACGTATGAAATACATATATGGAGTTGGCTAAAATTTCATGTGATTCAGTAAACAGAATAAAAATTCTATTATTGCTAGATCGAAACATATACCATACGGTTTTATCTAGCAATAATAGAATTTTTTCAAAAAAAAAAATAGGAAAAGTAAGATTAAGATGCTTCGGAATGGAAATGAGGGAATGTCCACCATACCTGGATTTAGTCAGATACAATTTGAGGGGTTTTGTAGGTTCATTAATCAGGGCTTGTTGGAAGAATTTCATAAGTTTCCAAAAATTGAAGATAGAGATCAAGAAACGGAATTTCAATTATTTGTGGAAAGATATCAATTGGTAGAGCCCCTGATAAAGGAAAGAGATGCTATGTACGAATCCCTCACATATTCTTCTGAATTATATGTCCCTGCGGGATTCATTTGGAAAACTGGTAGAGATATGCAACAACAAACCGTTTTTATTGGAAACATCCCTCTAATGAATTCCCTGGGAACCTCTATAGTAAATGGAATATACAGAATTGT